ATAACTAAAACCTTTAAATTGATTTTTTCATCAATTTTAATTATTAGAACATTAATTTCAATCTCATCTTATTCTTGATTTGGTATATGAATAGGATTAGAAATTAATTTACTTGCAATTATTCCTATTTTACAAATAAATAATAATTATCTTTCAGCTGAATCTTCAATTAAATATTTTATTGTTCAAGCAGTTGCTTCAACCATAATTTTAATATCTATTATTATTAGATCTTTTAAAAGAAAAATTCTATTTAATGAATTAACTCTATCATCATCAATTTTAATAATAAATTTAAGACTTCTTACTAAAATAGGAATAGCCCCATTCCATTTTTGGTTTCCTGAAGTTCTTGAAGGATTAAGATGAATAAATTGTATTCTTATTTTAACATGACAAAAACTAGCCCCAATAGTTTTACTCATATATAATATAGAATTTTCAAAATCTATCATCATTATTATTATTGTAGGTGTAATTATTAGAGGAGTAATAAGATTTAATCAAATTAGAATTCGTAAATTAATAGCTTATTCATCAATCAATCACATAAGATGAATAATCAGATCTATATTAGTTTTAAAAACAATTTGAATAATTTATTTTTTAATTTATTCAATTATAACTTTAAATATTCTATTAATTCTAAACTATTATAAAATTTATTTTTTAAATCAATTGTTTCAAACAATAAATAATTTTACATCAATAAAATTTTTCTTTATTTTAAATTTTATATCTCTTAGAGGAATTCCACCATTTATTGGATTTTTACCAAAATGATTAACTATCCAAATATTAATTAATGAAAAAATATATTTTTTAACTTTAATTATAATTATTTTTACATTAGTAATAATTTTCATTTATATACGAATTTCAGTTTCATCATTAATAATAAGAATTAATGAAAACAGTTGAAAAACTAATATTTTTAACAAATCAATATCAATAATAACAATAAATTTTATTTTAATTTCTAGATTAATTCTAGTAACTTTATCATTTAACTTAAATTAAGGATTTAAGTTATAAAAACTATCAACCTTCAAAGTTGCAAAAAAAGAATATCTTTAAGCCTTAGGTTTAAGATATATTATCACCTTTAAATTTGCAATTTAAAATCATCATTGAATATAAAACCTAGTAAAGAAAGATTAACTTCGTAAATAAATTTACAATTTATTGCCTAAACTCAGCCACTTTACTAAATAAATGATTATTTTCTACCAATCATAAAGACATTGGAACACTTTATTTTATTTTCGGAGCATGATCAGGAATTTTAGGAACTTCTCTTAGAATATTAATTCGAACTGAGCTTGGTAATCCTGGAACCCTTATTGGAAATGATCAAATTTATAATGTTATTGTCACTGCCCATGCATTTGTAATAATTTTTTTTATAGTTATACCAATAATAATTGGAGGATTTGGTAATTGATTAGTACCTTTAATATTAGGAGCTCCAGATATAGCTTTTCCACGAATAAATAATATAAGATTTTGACTTTTACCTCCTTCATTATCTTTACTTTTAATAAGAAGAATTGTTGAAAATGGAGCAGGAACAGGATGAACAGTTTATCCTCCTTTAGCAAGTAATATTGCTCATAGAGGATCTTCAGTAGATTTAACTATTTTTAGTCTTCATTTAGCAGGAATCTCTTCAATTTTAGGAGCTGTTAATTTTATTTCAACAATAATCAATATACGATCACCGGGAATAAAAATAGATCAAATACCTTTATTTGCATGATCAGTAATAATTACAGCAATTTTATTAATACTTTCATTACCAGTTTTAGCAGGAGCTATTACAATATTATTAACAGATCGAAATCTAAATACTTCATTTTTTGACCCTGCAGGAGGAGGTGATCCAATTTTATATCAACATTTATTTTGATTTTTTGGACATCCAGAAGTTTATATTCTAATTTTACCAGGATTTGGTATAATTTCTCATATCGTTACACAAGAAAGAGGAAAAAAACAAACTTTCGGATGTATTGGAATAATTTATGCTATATTAGCAATTGGACTTTTAGGATTTTTAGTTTGAGCACATCATATATTTACTGTAGGTATAGATGTTGATACACGAGCATATTTTACATCAGCTACTATAATTATTGCAGTTCCAACAGGAATTAAAATTTTCAGATGATTAGCTACTCTTCATGGAACTAAAATTATCTTATCTCCTCAAATATTATGAACACTAGGATTTATTTTTTTATTTACTGTAGGAGGATTAACCGGAGTAATTTTAGCTAATTCATCTATTGATATTATTCTTCATGATACTTATTACGTAGTAGCCCATTTTCATTATGTTTTATCAATAGGAGCAGTATTTGCTATTATAGCAGGATTAATTCATTGATTTCCATTATTCACAGGATTTTCTTTAAATAAATATTTATTAAAAATTCAATTTGTTACTATATTTATTGGAGTAAATTTAACTTTTTTTCCTCAACATTTCTTAGGATTAAGAGGAATACCTCGTCGTTATTCAGATTTTCCAGATGCTTATTTATCATGAAATATTGTGTCTTCCATTGGATCTATAATTTCTACTATTGGAATTATATTTTTTATTTTTATTATTTGAGAAAGAATAACTTCTTTACGAAAAAATATTTTTTATTTAAATTTACCTTCTTCAATTGAATGATTACAAAATACCCCTCCAGCTGAACATTCGTATGATGAACTTCCAATAATTAATAATTAATCTAATATGGCAGATTAGTGCGATAAATTTAAGATTTATATATAAAGTTAAACTTTTTTTAGAATAATGGCAACTTGATCTGATTTTTATACTCAAGATAGATCTTCTCCCTTAATAGAACAATTAACCTTTTTCCATGATCATACATTAATAATTTTAATTGCTATTACTGTAACAATTGCATATTTAATATCAACAATTTGTGTTAATGATTATACAAATAAACTTTTACTTGAAAGACAAATAATTGAATTACTTTGAACAATTGCACCAACAATTATTTTAATTTTTATTGCTTTACCCTCCCTTCAATTATTATATCTATTAGATGAAATAAATTCACCTTCTATTTCAATTAAAACTATAGGACATCAATGATATTGATCTTATGAATTTTCAGATTTTAAAAAAATAGAATTTGATTCATATATAGTTCCAGAAAGAGAAATAACAAATTTTAGATTTCGATTATTAGATGTTGATAATCATTTACCTATTCCTTTCAAATCACAAATTCGAATAATTGTTTCATCAACTGATGTTATCCACTCTTGAACCATTCCCTCAGCAGGAATTAAAATTGATGCTACACCAGGACGATTAAATCAAGTAGCATTTTTTATTACTCGTCCAGGAATTCTTTTTGGTCAATGTTCAGAAATCTGTGGAACAAACCATAGATTTATACCTATTGTAATTGAAAGTATTAGACCTAAATCTTTTATAAATTGAGTAAAAAATTTCTCATTAGATGACTGAAAGCAAGTACTGGTCTCTTAAACCATTTTATAGTAAATTAGCATTTACTTCTAATGAAAAATTTAGTTAAATTATAACATAAACTTGTCATGTTTAAATAATTATTATAAATAATAATTTTTAATTCCACAAATAGCACCTTTAATATGATTAAATCTTATAATTGTTTTTATTTCAATATTTATAATTATTAATTCAATAAATTATTTCTCATTTAATTATAATTCAAGAAATATTAAAATAATAAAAAAAATAAAATTAACTAATTGAAAATGATAACAAACTTATTCTCTACATTTGATCCATCAACAAGAACTAATTTATCATTAAATTGATTAAGAATCACAATAGGAATAATTTTCTTACCAACAATATTTTGATTAATCCCTTCACGAATAAATCTATTATGAATTAAAATTTTATCATATTTAAATAAAGAATTCAAAATTTTATTAAATATTAATAAAATAAAAGGAAGAACATTAATTTTTATTTCTTTATTTTCATTCATTTTATTTAATAATTTTTTAAGATTATTTCCATACATTTTTTCAAGAACAAGTCATATAGTTTTAACTTTATCATTAGCTTTACCAATATGATTAAGATTTATAATTTATGGATGATTAAATAATACAATAAGAATATTTGCACATTTAATCCCTGTAGGAACACCACCAGTATTAATACCTTTTATAGTATGTATTGAAACAATTAGAAATATTATTCGCCCAGGAACTTTAGCTATTCGTTTATCAGCAAATATAATTGCTGGACATTTATTAATAACTTTATTAGGAAACGCAGAAACTAAAACATCTATAATTATATTAAATATCTTAATTATTACACAATTATTATTATTAATTCTTGAATCAGCAGTAGCAATTATTCAATCATACGTATTTTCAATTCTAAGAACTTTATATTCAAGAGAAGTAAATTAATGTCAACTCATAAAAATCATCCTTATCATTTAGTAGAAGTAAGTCCATGACCAATTCTTAGAGCCATTACAGCAATATCAATAATATTAGGAATAATTAAATGATTTCATTTATATAATATTAATTTATTAACACTAAGATCAATTATTATATTAATAATCATAATTCAATGATGACGTGATGTAGTACGTGAAAGTACTCTTCAAGGATTACATACTATAAAAGTTACTTTAGGAATACGATGAGGAATAATTTTATTTATTACTTCTGAAGTATTCTTTTTCGTATCTTTCTTTTGAAGATTTTATCATAGAAGATTAACTCCATCAATTGAACTAGGAATAATATGACCACCTTTAGGAATTAAACCATTTAATCCTATACAAATTCCATTATTAAATACCATAATTCTTTTATCTTCAGGAATCTCAGTTACATGAGCTCATCATAGATTAATAGAAAATAATTTTAAACAAGCATTTAATGGACTATTATTAACAATCATTTTAGGAGTATATTTCTCTATATTACAAGCATATGAATATGTTGAATCACCTTTTACTATAGCTGATTCAGTTTATGGATCAACATTTTTCTTAGCAACAGGATTTCATGGTCTTCATGTAATTATTGGAACATTATTTTTAATAACTTGTTTAATACGACATTATTTTAATCATTTTTCTAGAATTCATCATTTCGGATTTGAAGCAGCAGCATGATATTGACACTTTGTTGACGTAGTTTGATTATTCCTCTATATTTCTATTTATTGATGAGGAAGATAAATTTATATAGTATAAAAATTATTTTTAACTTCCAATTAAAAGATCTATTAAAATAGTATAAATAATTATATTAATATTAATAACAGCAATTTTAATTATAATATTAAGATTTTTAATAATAATATTAGCATCAATTATTTCAAAAAAAACATATATTGATCGTGAAAAAAGATCACCTTTTGAATGTGGATTTGATTCAAAATCTTCAGCTCGATCTCCATTTTCATTACAATTCTTTTTAATCGCAATAATTTTCCTAATTTTTGATGTAGAAATTACTTTAATTTTACCTTTAATTATTTCTTTAAAATTTACTAATATATTAAGATTTATAATAGTAACAATCATATTTATAGTAATTTTATTAATTGGACTTTTTCATGAATGAAATCAAGGTGCACTAAATTGAGAATATTAGGATAATAGTTTTAAACAACATTTAATTTGCAATTAAAAAATATTGAATCAATCAATTTATCTTAAATAAGAAATATAAATATATAATTAGTTTCGACCTAATCCATGATGATAATTAATTCATCCTTATTTAATTTTAATTGAAACCAAATTAGAGGTATATCACTGTTAATGATAAAAATGAATAAATATTCCAATTAAAGAAATATGTTATTCAAAATAAAGCTTCTAACTTTAATTTTTAGCGGTGAAATACCGTTTATATTTCTGTTTATATAGTTTAAATAAAACATTACATTTTCATTGTAAAATTAAATTCTACTTTTTATAAATACTTTAAGATAAAATATCTCCATAATATCTTCAATATTATACTCTTAATAAGCTATTAAAGTAAATAAAAATAATAAAAAAAATTAAAATCACTAATAAAGATAAATAAACATTAATTATATTAGATGAAAAAAATTGTATAATTATAGAATTACTTTTTAATGAATTATAAATATTTTGACTTCCATAATATTCTGATCAACCTTGATCTAAACTCTTATAACAAAATAAACCATAATCTAAAGGAAATTTATTAACTCCAAAGGTAGAAATAAAAGGTAAATTAAATATTGAAGAAAAAAATATAGAAATATAATAAAAATCAGTTAATATCAAAATGAATTTTAAATCAAATTTTGAAAATTCATAACCAAATCAAATACCAAAAAAAATAATTATTAAAACTATTAATTTTATATAAAAAGATAAACAAATAAAATAAGGAGTAGGAAATATCAATCATATTAATATTCTACCTCTAAAAATAACAAAAAAAATTAAACCTAACATACCCTTTAATATAAAATCATTACCAAAAATAAAAAAAGATTTAAAATTATAAACACCTCAAAAAACATAATATATTAATCGAACAGAATAAGAAACAGTTAAACCAATAGAAAAATAAAAAATAAAATAAACAAATAAATTTAAATAACTTATTGATAAAACTTCTAAAATTAAATCTTTAGAATAAAATCCTGATATAAAAGGAATACCACAAAGAGCAAAATTACATATATTAAAAAAACAACAAGTTAAAGGTATTTGATAAATTAATCTTCCTATATAACGAATATCTTGATTATTATTTAAATTATGAATTATAATTCCAGCACATATAAACAATAAAGCCTTAAATAAAGCATGAACTAATAAATGAAAAAAAGACAATTTATAATCACCTAAAGACAAAATTCTTATTATTATTCCCAACTGACTTAAAGTAGAAAGAGCAATAATTTTTTTTAAATCATATTCATAATTAGCACCCAATCCAGCTATAAATATAGTTATTAAAGAAAGAAATAATAAAAAAAACATTAAATTTTTACTTAAACAAGGACTAAAACGAATAAGTAAATATACACCAGCAGTAACTAAAGTAGAAGAATGAACTAAAGCAGAAACAGGAGTAGGTGCAGCTATTGCTGCAGGAAGTCATGAAGAAAAAGGAATTTGAGCTCTTTTTGTAATAGCAGCAATAAATACTAAAAAACATACAACTTCTATTTCAAAATCAGTTTTTATTATATCCAAATAATAAATATAATTTCATCTACCATAATTTATTATTCAAGCAATTCTAATTAAAATAGCAACATCTCCAATACGATTAGATAAAGCAGTTAATATTCCAGCATTATAAGATTTAATATTTTGATAATAAATTACTAAACAATAAGAAACCAAACCTAATCCATCTCAACCTAATAAAATTCTAATTAAATTAGGACTAATAATTAAAAAAATTATTGATAAAACAAATATAAAAACCAAAATAATAAATCGATTCATATTTAAATCATCACCTATATATCAATCTCTATAATAAATAACTATAGAAGAAATATATAAAACAAAACTTATAAATAATAATGATATTCAATCAAATAATAAAGATATATAAATTAAATTAGAATTTAATCTTATAATTTCAATTTCTAATATAATTATATAATCAATAATTATAAAATAAATTCTAAAAAAAAAACTTATTATTCTAAAAAATAATAAAAAAATAAAATAAATAAAACAAATAGAAATTATTTAAAACATATATTAATGCATCTTCAGAACCACAAACTAAAATTTTAATTAAACTATTTAAATTAATAAACTATTAAATCTCTAATAAAAAATAAAATATTTAATGGCAATCAATGCAATATTAACAATAAATATTCACGAATATATCCAGAAGAAAAATAATATATACCATTATTATATTTTCCATGTTGTCTATAAGAATATAAATATAATGAATAAGCAGCTGTAAAAAAAGAAATAAATATTAATATAATAATTAAAAAACTATCTCATCTAATTAATCTATTAATTAATATAATTTCACCTAATAAATTTAAAGAAGGAGGAGCAGCTATATTAGAAGAACAAAAAAGAAATCATCATAAAGAAAATACAGGTATAATATTAATTAAACCTTTATTTAAAAATAATCTACGACTAAAAGTACGATCATAACTAATATTAGCCATACAAAAAAGACCAGAAGAACATAAACCATGAGAAATTATTATTACTAAACAACCTAAATATCCTCATCTATTTATCGTTAAAACACCAGAAAGCACTAATCCTATATGAGAAACTGAAGAATAAGCAATTAAAGATTTAATATCAGTTTGACGAAGACATACTATAGAAATAATAAATCCTCCAAATAATCTTAAAGAAATTAATAAATAATTAAATTTTAATCCAGTACTAATAAATAAGACTAATATACGTATATATCCATACCCGCCCAATTTAAGCATTACTCCAGCTAAAATCATTGAACCTGAAACAGGAGCCTCTACATGAGCTTTAGGTAATCATAAATGAACTAAAAATATAGGAATTTTAACTATAAATACTATTCTCATACAAATATATAAAAAAAACGATCCACAATCGAAAAAAAAAAAATCTAAAGTAAAAATTGTTATATTAACATAAAATAAAGAAATTATTATAGGCAAAGAAGCTAATAAAGTATAAAAAAATATATACATACCAGCTTGAATACGTTCAGGTTGATATCCTCATCCTAAAATTAAAATTAATGTAGGAATTAAACTAACCTCAAAAAATAAATAAAAAATAAATAAATTTATAGAACAAAAAGTAAAAAACAAAGAAATAATTAAAAAAACAACATTTAAAAGAAAAAAACCCTCATAATAATTATTAAATTTAATTTTTTCTCTAGCCATTACTATTAATGAACAAATTCAAACTCTTAAAAGTACTATAAAAAAAGACAAAAAATCTCATCCCATAAAATAACTAATATCTATATAAAATCAATTAACTCCAAAACTAAAAAAAATAAGAAAAAAAAAAACGAAGAACATAGACTGCAAAACTCAATATAAATTTCTAAAACATAAAGGAATCATAAAAAATATAAAAAAAATAAATTTTATCATAAACTTCTAAAAGATTGAAAATAATCATTTCCATAAGAACGTATTATTAAAACTAAAATTGATAAACCTAATGAACCTTCACAAACTCTTAAAGTAATATAAATTATTCTAAAATAGTATTCATAATTATAAAAAATTATTAAAAAAAAAAGACCTAAATATAAAGATAAAACAATAAATTCTAAACTCAATAATATTAAAAGTAAATGTTTACATTTCAAACAAAGAACTACTAATCCAACAAAATACATAAAAAAAAAACATAAACTATTAACTACCATTGTTTTAATAATTTAAAAAAAAATATTGGTCTTGTAAACCAAAAATAAGAAAACTTTTAAAACTTCAGAGAAAAAGTAAACTTTACCATTAATCTCCAAAATTAAAATTCTAATTAAACTATTCTCTGAAATTATAATATTAATAATTACATCAATATCATTAACTTTAACATTTTTAATAATTAAACACCCCATATCCATAGGAATAATTCTACTAATTCAAACTATTATAGTAGCCCTAATTACAGGAACTATATCATTAAATTTTTGATTTTCTTATATTCTATTTATAGTAATAATTGGAGGAATATTAGTTTTACTTATTTATATAACTAGAGTAGCATCGAATGAAAAATTTAAACTTAATTTAAACTTAACTATAATAATTATAGTAGTAATTTTCACATTAATAATTTTAATATTTTTAAATGATAAATTAAATCATTATAATTTTTTTAAAAATGAAGACATTTTTCAAATAAGTATTTATTATAATTATAAATTTTCAATAAATAAATTTTTAAACTATCCAATAAATATATTAATAATTTCTATAATTATTTATTTATTATTAACATTAATTGCAGTAGTAAAAATTACTAAAATTAAAAATGGACCTTTACGACAAAAAATTTAATGAAAATAATAAAAAAAAATATTTTAATAAAAATTATAAATAATGCTTTAATTGATTTACCTTCTCCTTCAAATATTTCAACATGATGAAATTTTGGATCATTATTAGGAGTATGTTTAACAATACAAGTAATTACAGGATTATTTTTAGCAATACACTATTGTCCGGATATTTCACTAGCATTTAATAGAGTAGTACATATTTGCCGAGATGTAAATTATGGTTGATTAATTCGAACAATTCATGCAAATGGAGCATCAATATTTTTTATCTGTATTTATATACATGTAGGACGAGGATTATATTATTCGTCATATATATATAAAGAAACATGATCTATTGGAGTAATTATTTTATTAACAGTTATAGGAACAGCATTTGTAGGTTACGTTTTACCATGAGGACAAATATCATTCTGAGGAGCCACAGTAATTACTAATCTTTTATCAGCAATTCCCTATATTGGAACAACAATTCTTCAATGAATTTGAGGAGGATTTGCAATTACAAATGCAACATTAACACGATTTTTCACTTTTCATTTCATTTTACCATTTGTAATTATAGCATTATCAATTATTCATTTAATATTTCTTCATCAAACAGGATCCAATAATCCTTTAGGAACAAATAGAAATATTGATAAAATCCCATTTCATCCATATTTCACTTTTAAAGATTTAGTAAGATTTATAATTATAATAATATTACTAATTATTTTAACACTATATTCACCTTATGGTTTAAGAGATCCTGATAACTTTACTCCAGCAAACCCATTAGTTACTCCTGCCCATATTAAACCTGAATGATATTTTTTATTTGCATATGCTATTCTACGTTCAATTCCTAATAAATTAGGAGGAGTTTTAGCCCTTTTAATATCTATTATAGTTTTAATTTTTATACCTTTATTTAAAAAAAAAATACAAAGAAATTCATTCTATCCAATCAATAAAATTTTATTTTGATCATTTCTAAGAATTACTATTCTATTAACATGAATTGGAACACGACCAGTTGAAGAACCATTTATTATTACAGGACAAGTATTAACAGTTATATATTTTTCCTATTTTCCTTTACTATTTATTTCATCAAAATTTTGAGATAATTTAATATTCAATAATTAGTTAATGAGCTTGTAATTAAGCATATATTTTGAAAATATAACAAAGAAATAAATTTCTATTAACTTTTATACTAAATTTTATTAACTAAATAATTAAAGAAAAAAAACAAACCTCTAAACCGAAAAAAAAAAATTAAATAATTTAATGAAACAGGAAGATAACTTATTCAAGCTAAATATATTAATTTATCATAACGAAAACGAGGTAGAGTGCCCCGAACTCAATTAAATATAAATGAAATAATTACAACTATTAAAAAAAAAAAAAAATCTAAATTACCACCTAAAAATAAAAATCTAAAAATAAAACTTATAAAAAGAATATTTGAATATTCAGCTATAAAAATTAAAGCAAATCCTCCTCTTCTATATTCAACATTAAATCCAGATACTAATTCTGATTCACCCTCAGCAAAATCAAACGGAGTTCGATTAGTTTCTGCAAGAGCAGAACCAAAAAAAATCATTATCAAAGGAAATCCAATAAAAAAAAATCAAATAAAATTTTGATAAATATAAAAATCATACATCATTAATCTAGAAACAATAACTAAAAAAGACAAAATAATCAAAGCTAATCTAACCTCATAAGAAATAGTTTGAGCTATACATCGTAATCCACCTAAAAGTGAATAATTAGAATTTGATGATCAACCAGCTACTATAATTGTATAAACACCTAATCTAGAAACACATAAAAAAAATAATATTCTAAAAGAAAATCTAATTAAACCAGTTATATAAGGAATACAAGTTCATAAAAATAAAGACAAAAACAAATTTACAATAGGAGAAAAATAATAAGATCAAAAATTAGATATAATAGGAATATTTATCTCCTTAGAAAATAACTTAATTGCATCTCTAAAAGGTTGAAGAATACCTAAAAATCCAACCTTATTAGGACCCTTACGAAACTGAATATAACCCAAAACTTTACGTTCAAATAAAGTTAAAAATGCTAAACCAATTATAACAAAAATAACCATAATAATCAAGACTAGTAGTAATAATAATAAATCAAAAAAAAACATATTATTACCTGTTATTAAAAACATAAATTGATTCTAAATCAAACACACTAATCTGCCAAAGTAATAATAAAATTCAAATTAAAAATAAATATATTCAATATCCGGTCCTTTCGTACTAAAATATAATATTAAAATCAAGATAGAAACCAACCTGGCTCACACCGGTTTAAACTCAGATCATGTAAAATTTTAAAAGTCGAACAGACTTAATATTCAAGCTTCTACACCCAAAATATATTTTAATCCAACATCGAGGTCGCAAACTTCTTTATCAATAAGAACTATAAAAAGAAATTACGCTGTTATCCCCAAGGTAATTTAATTTAAATTTAATATTATAGATAATATATTCATAAATCTATGATTATAAATTAAAAGAGTTAATTAAATCTTTTAGTCACCCCAACTAAATTATTAAAATATATTAAATTTAAATACCAAAAAAAATAATTATAAATCAATAATAAAACTCTATAGGGTCTTCTCGTCTTTGATAACAATTTAAGCCTTTTAACTTAAAAGTTAAATTCAATAAAAATAATTAAGAGACAGAATATTTCTCGTCCAATCATTCATTCGAGTTCCCAATAAAAAAACTAATTATTATGCTACCTTTGCACAGTCAAAATACTGCGGCAATTTAAATAATCATTGAGCAGATTAAACCTTAAATTATTATCAAAAAGACATGTTTTTAATAAACAGGCGGAAATAGTATTTGCCGAATTCCTTATAATTAACTTAAATAATTATTATTAAATAAATAAATTATTTACTAATTCAATCATTATTAATAAAAAAAAAACATTAAATAATAAATTTAAATAAAAAAATTAAAATAAAATATAAATAATAACAAAAAAAATATTAACTATTAAATTATTCAATAAATTGACAATCATAATCATATTAATAATTAAATAAAAATTAATTTTTAAAACTATGTTTAAAAGCTCATCCCATTAAACATTTTAAATTAAAAATAAACAATTAAAAATTAAATGTTTAAATAAAAATTAAAAAATTAAATTTTTTTCTTTAAAAACCAGATATTTATAAAAACGAATAACATTTCATTTCAAATTTTTTATTAAAAAAATTTATTAAACAATTAAATCAATAAAAAATTTACTCTTTTATAATCGGGAAAATTAAATAATTAATTTTAAATTAATTAACCCTGAAACACAAGGTACAAAAAATAAACTTTTCTTTAAAAAATTTAAAAATAATTCTATAACTATACTAATAAACTATAATAAAAATAATTTTTTCATAAATAGATAATAAAAATAAATTAATCCTTCAAAATAAAATTAATAATAATATAAATAATCAAATTACATTGAATTGCACAATGATCATTTTAATGTAAATAAAAAACTTCCTTTAAAGATTTAACTTGATCTTTCTAGATACACTTTCCAGTACATCTACTTTGTTACGACTTTTTTCAATTTAATTGAAAGCGACGGGCAATATGTGCATATTATAGAGCTAAAATCATAATTATTAATTTAAAAATATTACTTTCAAATCCAATTTAATTTTTATATTAAAATAAAAAAACCATAAATAAATTTAATGTAACCCATTTCTACTTTTTTATAAACTGCACCTTGATCTGAAATCAATTATTAAATTAAAAATCGAAAATTAATAATTCTTATAAAATTTTCAAATAAACAACGATATACAAACATTAAAAAAAGTTAATCAAATCGTGGATTATCAATTATAGAACAGGTTCCTCTGAACAGACTAAAATACCGCCAAATTTTTTAATTTTAAAGAACATATCTATTAATAATCAGGTAAAAAAAATATAATTAAAATAATAGGGTATCTAATCCTAGTTTATAATTTAAATTCAATAACCTTAAATAAAATAATAAAAAATAAAATAAAAATTTAAATTTCACCTTAAAATAAAAAAATAAAATTATATTAAATTAAAATTAATTACTAACCAAAAAATTTTAATTGTATTTATTTGTATAACCGCAATTGCTGGCACAAAATTTATTAAAACTAAAATCAATTTCTAAATCTTAAATAACTAAATTTTTAATAATAAATACTGCAAATAAAATTATATAAAAAAAATTTACATATATAAAAAAAATTAACTAAAATCTAAAGCTAAAATAAAACTTTAGTTAAAAAATTAAAAATAACAACTCAAAAATTGAAAAAAGTCACTAAAATTAATTAATAAATAATTTTAAGTAAATAGCTCCCTATTTATATAAAAATAAATTAGAAATTCACAAGTAACATTTAAAATATGGAATATATCAATTAATCCTTTAGCCCCATAAAGAAAATTAACAGCTTTAATAAAAAAAATTAAACTATAAATTAAATAAAAATAAAACTTTCATCTCAAATAAAAAAATAAAAACTCAAAAATAATAATTAATCAATTTTTCCTATAAATAATTAATTTTAAATAATAAATTATATTAAAATATAATAATCAATAATGAATATTAAATTAAAATTTAATTTTAAATTTTAATAAATTAACAATTTAATTTAAAAATACTAAATTTTATAATCCAACATCTGAAAAAATTTAAAAAAATCCAAATAATTAAATAAAAAATAAACTAAATAAATATAACATGATAATTAATTTTAAATATAAAATTAATTATCAAAAATACTATTTATATAGTAACATCCTATATTAATATTAAATATATAATAATTCATTCATTTTTAAATATTAACCTACCTTTTTTTTTTTTTCAAAAAAATATATTAATGGGAAATCCTTATCTTTCGGATTTTCCATAAATTTTTATTAAAACCTTATTTATATAAATTAATATTTATATAAAAGGTTAATTTAAATAAATCCCTTATTGTTTCTATCTATCAAAGGCATATTGATCTATAAATAATTTAGGTAATAATACTATATATTTAAATTAAATTTTTAAATTATTATAAGTTTAAAGGATCTTGGGATCCATTAAACCAAGTATATATCAGATCCTCTACTATTAATTTATAAATCAATTATTAATTTATAAATATACTTCACTTTTATTAATTTATTTTTAATATATATATTAAAATAATAATTAATATATAATTATATATAATAATATATTTTATTTATTTATATATAATTATATAATAGGTATAGTATATTAATTTAAACTTAGTTAGATATAATTATATAATTTTTATTGTCGATTTTTTAGGTACCCATTTTTTTAAAATTTACCACCATTCATGCCGCAATTATGATGAGCTAAAAATTTTTAGTAAGAAATCAAAAAAATAAAATCATTTTTTATTAAATAATTTTTTAAGATTTAAATTTAAAACTATAATCAAACAATAAAGTTTTTAAAAAAAAAATTAAGATAAAAGTTTAAAAAAGATTAAAAAATTAAACCGAAAAAAAAAAAAAAAACCATTTTTTCGAAAAAAATTGAAAAAATATTTTTGTCCTAATCATCTATCTTTTTTTTTTAAAAAAAAAAATTTTCATGAAAAAAAATTAACATTAAAAATTATTACTATTTGCTTATTTAGTTCAAAAATGAAGTGCCTGAGTAAAGGATTATCTTGATAGGATAAAATACGTATAAATTTTTTACCTTCATTATACTTAATAGAATTAAACTATCACCTAAAGAATCAAAAACTTTAATACATCTTATAATAAAGTATAAAAAGATAAGCTAAATAAAGCTTTTGGGTTCATACCCCGACTATAAAGAACATCTTTTCTTTTTA